TTTATTTTAATTTCATTTCGTGAGAAAATGATCCCACAAACAAAGGAATTGTACAGTACGAAATAACATAAAAACGGATTCATTAAAATAAAAAGGAAGACCTTTTACTCATACTCAAATTGTTTCGTTTTGACAGGAATCAATAAAAAAAAAAAAAAAAAAAAATCCGGGGGACGGTTCATGAATTTGAAATCAATCTATGGGTTAAGAAGTTGGAGTAAGGAGTTGTTGTTGAAAAATCTAAAACTGGAAAGGCATTTTAGAATTTTTATGAAAATTGAATAATGATCTAAAGATATCCATTAAACACAGTCTAAAAAAATGGATCAATCGTTGAATTCGTTTCAATTGAGAGATTAAATCCGGTATAAATATTAGAAAGGGCGGAAACCCCATCTTCGCAAACATGAATAGATATATCTTTATTTTACAATTTTTCACAAAAAAGATTTATGCGGAAGGATTTGTCTTTGATGAAAAGTTTTCTATTTTTAGAGTTCAATTTTTTAATAATTTTAATTCAATGTAGATACCTATCCAAAATAATATGAATGACTCACTATTAACTCGGTTTTTTGGCCATAATCATTATGTAGGAGAGGTGGCCGAGTGGTTCAAGGCGTAGCATTGGAACTGCTATGTAGACTTTTGTTTACCGAGGGTTCGAATCCCTCTCTTTCCGTACTCTTCACCTAATTCACCAATGTTACTGACTGCAATGCATCAAATAAGAATGTATACTCCAACAGTTAGACCTTTCTTTTCTTTGATATCGATTATGTATTCCTAATCCAAATCTTCTGTGGTACGAAAAATACTGGGCAAAATGGACAAGGAATGAAAATCCCCTACCGATCTATGATACATGAATGAGATCAAAATCCCCAGATCAAACCCCTTACCTTACTTACCCCGGGTCCCTTTACTTAAGCCAAAATGGAGAGGTCAAAATTGTCCGAACCCTTGTTATTTTAGTTGGGGTTAAGTCTGACGAGAGTAATATTCTACAACTAGCAATTCATTTATTTTCAAACCGACCCATTTACTATCTATTATTTGATTGACGAATCCTTCATATTGGAATGGGTGAAGAGTCAAATGGTTTGGCAACTCCTCGCGGGGGGATGAATCAAGATAATTTTGAATCAGAGCCCTAGATTTTTGCTCATCCCTCACTGTAATAATATCTCGGGGTTTACAGCGATAACTTGGTATATCTACTATACGACCATTAACTAAAATATGTCTATGGTTAACTAATTGGCGGGCTTGAGGAATAGTCGAAGCCATACCCAATCGAAAAAGGATGTTATCCAAACGCATTTCAAGTAATTGTAGTAAAACCTGACCTGTTGATCCTTTGGCTTTTCCGGCGATACGAACGTATTTAAGTAATTGTTGTTCTGTAAGACCATAATGAAAGCGCAATTTTTGTTTTTCTTCTAAACGAATACGATATTGAGATTTTTTTCCGGGGCGCGATTGGTTTCTAAGATCGCTTCCGGCTCTAGGCTTTTTACTAGTTAGTCCCGGTAAAGCCCCCAGACGACGGATTTTTTTGAAACGAGGCCCTCTGTAACGTGACATAAAGACTCCTTATTTTTTATGAAATTTCATAAAACAAAATTAAAACTAAACTAAAATATGATAAATTAATCGAAATTTACTGAAGTATTGTATTACAAAGAATAATTAGAGGAATTGTATCAATATCCGGACCTTATTGTATATAAATAATTGTATTATATAAATAAATAAAAATATAAATAAATAGAAATAAAAAGAATTTTAAATAATAATAAAAAAATTCAGGGTTCTTTTCTTGATTGATTTGTTCTACAGAGACCGAACTCCTCCAATCCCATTTTTATTCATAATTGGAAGTTCCTACGAGATGATAGGGTGACCCTTGGGAAAAGGGAAAGAAGTTTTTCGCTTTGATTTCACATTATCAATTATGTAAAAAATCAAAAATCAAACAAACGGAGAAAAGCCGGCTATCGGAATCGAACCGATGACCATCGCATTACAAATGCGATGCTCTAACCTCTGAGCTAAGCGGGCTCACATAACATAAATTGTACACGTATACTAATTTAGTAAACTACTGAGATATTAACTGTTCATTCTTAGCTATTTCATACGAAATATGATATATAGAAAAATAGAAATTCATAAGAAATATGATATATAGAAATTCATAAGAAATATGATATATAGAAAAATAGAAATATCAAAAATAAGGAAGAATAGAAAATAGAATTTTATAATTTCCAAACATATTGGATATTTGACCAAACATATTGGATATTTGAATATTATAGAACATACCTATTAATATAGCGATATTATTAAATATCGCTATATAAAATTTTGATCTATTTCTCAAATATATGTTTATCAATAATAAATATCTTAATTAGCTTAATTAGATGGTAAGATTTTTTATTCTATGTTTACTATTTTTTATTACATAATTTTATTATATTTCATATATATTTTATATATAGAAATATATATATTTCATTTTAATTTAATTTGAAAATATATTTTCATATTTCATTTTAAATAAAATCGAGTAAAGTAATGTAATTAAGTTTAGAATCTTATTCTATTTCTATATTTATTGTATATTACAATCTTATAATATTATAATATTATTATTTATTATTCGAAATAATTTCATATTTTTCGAAATAATTTCATATTTAATTAATAAATAATTCTTTTTTTGAATTCTCTTCTAATTCTAAATTAACGGAATGATTAGTTATAGCCATTTTATTAGTTTTAGTTATGGCTATTAATTTTAAATTAATAATACTCAAATCTTCCTTTTCGTTTTTTTGTTATGTTATAATGTTTTTTTTTGTTATGTTATAGAAGACCTGCCCTAAGAATAACATGAAAGATAAAAGCGCAATCCAGATCATAATGAAACACTCCTCTGGTTTCATTCGGAAAGGTGAAAGCTAAGACGAAAAAAAAAAAAAAAAAAAAAAAAAGAATCGACCGTTCAAGTATTTAAAATTACACGCTAAAAACGGTAGAAATAGGGGTAAGTATAATAAATATATATTATACTATAATATATATGTTATGCGATCTATATTGAATTGATGATATAGAAATGATAGAATCATTTCTGATTGGACCAAATACGGGTCTCCGATAGAGATGAAAAAAAATATACAAGAAATCAAATCAAATAGTAGAAAACACTTTTCAATATAGGAACCGGTATCTAATGAATTCAACCGGTCCAGCATAATAGAAATGAAAGAAAAAAGGGGGGGCGGCATCATGATGTGATCTTAATCACATCAAAAAAAAGAGGGGATATGGCGAAATTGGTAGACGCTACGGACTTAATTGGATTGAGCCTTGGTATGGAAACCTACCAAGTGAGAACTTTCAAATTCAGAGAAACCCTGGAATTAAAAATGGGCAATCCTGAGCCAAATCCTGTTTTATGAAAATAAACAAGGGTTTCATAAACCGAAAATAAAAAAGGATAGGTGCAGAGACTCAATGGAAGCTGTTCTAACAAATGGAGTTGGCTGCATTGTGTTAGTAAAGGAATCCTTCCATCGAAACTTCAGAAAGGATGAAGGATAAACCTATATACATACGTATAGTACTGAAATACTATCTCAAAATGATTAATGACGACCCAAATCTGTATTTTTTTATATTTATATGAAAAATGAAAGACTTGTTGTGAATCGATTAAAAATTGAAAAACGAATCGAATATTCATTGATCAAACCATTCACTCCACCATAGTCTGATAGATCTTTTTACTAATTGATTAATCGGACGAGAATAAAGATAGAGTCCCGTTATACATGTTAATATCGACAACAATGAAATTTATAGTAAGAGGAAAATCCGTCGACTTTAGAAATCGTGAGGGTTCAAGTCCCTCTATCCCCAAAACGACCCGGTTGACTCCCTAATTATTTATTTTCATTTTATCATTTTGTTAGCGATTCAAATCAAAATTCGTTATATTTATCATTCATTCTCATTCTACTCTTTTCTTTCACAAACGGATCTGAGCGAAAATTTTTTTCTTATCACAAGACTTGTGTGTGATATATATGATACGCGTACAGTACAAATGATTTGAGCAAGGAATCCATTAAATTTTAATAATTAACAATACATATCATTACTTGTACTGTACTGAAACTTTGAAAATTTATTTTTGAAGATCCAAGAAATTCTATTAGATCCTGTATAATACTTTGGAATACTTTTTCGTTTTTCTAATTGACTAATTGACATAGACCCAAGTCCTATATTAAAATAAAATGAGGATGATGCGTCGTGAATGGTCGGGATAGCTCAGCTGGTAGAGCAGAGGACTGAAAATCCTCGTGTCACCAGTTCAAATCTGGTTCCTGGCACATGAGTAATTTGTATGAGTATATATTCTAAAAATTAATTGATATGGGTCGACATACATATTCATTAATAGTATAAATCATGATACATATTTATCCATCTAAATGTCGGAGATATACCCCTTATATATATCATATGTATATTTATATATATCATATGTATATAAAGTATACAAAAGAATTCCATTTTGTTTCCTCTTGTTTTTTTATTTGTCCATACTGTGTCTCCTTTTGTTCAAAAAAAACGTTAATACTTTATACATATTCGAAAGGCTAAATTAGTTAGTTGAAAGAGAAAAAGTATAGTCTAGAGGAGTTGAGGGATGGGAATAGCCAAAGTTCATTTCAGATACAGTACAAATAGAATTCAGATACAGTACAAATAGAATTCAGATACAGTACAAATAGAATATGATCCTCTTTCATTTCCTTCTATATTTTTTTTCATATTCTATTTCTTCATTTCCTCCTATGTTACTTTCTATAGCCCATCTAAGTGATGTGCGCGGTACATAGTTCATAATGCGGAACTCTTTTAGTTTCATCCTAGTGGCTCGGCTCATTCCAAAAAGTATCTTCAAAATTTGAGAA